GATGAAATAAATCAAAAAATGGATTTTTGTTCAAGAAAGAAATCTTATTGGAACTGTCCATATCCAGTTCATCCTTCAGAACCCTATCACATCCCGGATCGGATGGATGAATTGAGACGGTATTTTGTAAATACGGGATTATCTTGAATATATTAACTATTTCTTTATTTTCCGATCGCCTCGAAGGGACAAAAGAAACATCTTGTTCTTTCTTCAACAATTTGTGATCTCTAGTGGATCTCTCAGTAGGATTCGAACCCAGATGAAGTTCTGACGATCTGTCAGAGAAAAAAGAACGAATGGATCTTGTAGGATTCCCAAGAAATTCTTCGATTTCTTCCGGAAGCAGATGATTATTCATCTCCTTCTCACCCTCCCTGAATAGCCGGGACATTGAGGAATATCCAGAAAGGCATTTAGGGAATCGGTCTGATTCTATCTCTGTTCGTTCCGTTTGAAGAAAGGAAGGATCCCAAAGAATCAATCTTTCTTTTAGTTGTTGAATCTTTCTTTGATTGCTCAATGTGTGATATTCCGAATCCTCATTACTAATGGAATCGAAATGATCTCTGGATTGATCAGAAGATCCCTTCAATTGGCTAGAATTCTTTCCTTGAAGGAAACTAGATCTTGTGGAATCATATTGAATATTTGACGATATATTCCGTGCCTTGCTAAAAAACCGATCCTTGTTTACCAACCACACATTGTCTAACCAAATCCAATTCTCTCTCGATAGGTTCCTCAAAAAATCCGATTCGTGCGGATTATTCCCCCAACTAACGAAGAGATCTTGGCGGAATTGCCACATATGAAATTGAGCACAATTTTGCAAAGAAATAGCCCACTTCTTTCTCGAGAAGAGATGGGAAACATGCTCAATATCATTTGATTGAATAGTTGACCCAGCTCCTTGTTGTTTGAAGAAACCCTCCACTTCAATTGGTATTTTTTCACGAAAAGCAAGCATGAGATAACAAATCCAGTCTTTCACTAAGATTTTCAATAACTGTCCCGAATTCAAGTTGATTATGTTTCGCCCCTTCCTCGGAGAAAGACGATCAAACAATTCCCAATCCTGGTCCTTGCGGATCGGATCATCCATATAATATACAAAAAGAAACTCCAGATATTTGATATCTTTTTCTTTGAATGAGATCTCAATTCCAGCGACGTTTTCATTAGATATCTTACAACTAGAATCCCTCTTTTTTCCGATCCAGTTCCTCCACCACCGCGAACCCCAGTTAGATTCAGACATGATACACTTTTTAGTTATTGGGAGAACCAAAGTACTCTCTTTCAGATCCGGGAAAGAGCTCTCAGAGATCTTTTTTCCTTTTGGAAGATACAGGATCGAAACAATCAACCTATTGATATTGGAAGACCAAAAGGATTCTTCCAATGTATCATTTCTGGGTCCAATGGAATTCATAGATATAGGAAGAAGCCCTGTCAAATAGAGATTTTTGCTTTCGACCATCTTTCGATTGTTAATACGATATATAAGGAACACTACTACAAAGAGTACTACACCCTTGATCCTGAAAGATCGATTGCTTGTTGAACCCTGTGAATTGGGTGAAAGTAAGATACTCCAAATTTGGGAGTCCAAGAGTTTTATAAAACGTTCTTGATGGAAAAAAACGTAAATGAAAGATCCCACTGAATTGAATTGGGTCCATGAATCTAAGAAATAGTGAGAATTCTTGATCTCTCTCACTATCTCTCTCAATTCGAAAATAATGTCTCTCAAGTCGAACATAGTTGGTTTTAATTCATATCTGTTCATTGCTTCCTCCTAAATTGTATTGATTTATTATAAGGATTTCATTTCAATCCTTATTATAAGAATTTTATTGAAATTATTGACTTATTATAAGAATTTTATTGAAATTATTGACTTATTATAAGAATTTTATTGAAATTATTGACTTATTATAAGAATTTTATTAAAATTATTGACTTATTATAAGAATTTTATTGAAATTATTGACTTATTATAAGAATTTTATTGAAATTATTGACTTATTATAAGAATTTTATTGAAATTATTGACTTATTATAAGAATTTTATTGAAATTATTGATTTATTATAAAGATTTCATTTCAATTGGAATTTGGTTATTCACCGTGTACGAGGATCCCCGCTAAGCATCCATGGCTGAATGGTTAAAGCGCCCAACTCATAATTGGCGAAGTCGTAGGTTCAATTCCTACTGGATGCACGCCAATGGGACCCTCCAATGAGTCTATTGGAATTGGCTCTGTATCAATGGAATCTCATCATCGATACATAACGAATTCCTGTGGTATATTCATATCATAACATATGAACAGTAAGAACTAGCATTCTTATTGCGACTAGAATTCAATTCATAGGGAAGAAAGTAGATTTATGGATGGAATCAAATATGCAGTATTTACAGACAAAAGTATTCGGTTATTGGGGAAAAATCAATATACTTTTAATGTCGAATCAGGATCAACTAGGACAGAAATAAAGCATTGGGTCGAACTCTTCTTTGGTGTCAAGGTAATAGCTATGAATAGCCATCGACTCCCGGGAAAGGGTAGAAGAATGAGACCTATTATGGGACATACAATGCATTACAGACGTATGATCATTACGCTTCAACCGGGTTATTCTATTCCACCTCTTAGAAAGAAAAAAAGGTCAATCTAGATGAAACTAAGAACTTTTATTCGACGAATAAAGTGGCAACTAACAGCCTTTATTCGTCAAATTTACGCAAAATGTCGCCGGATACGTAGACTTAGTTTTTCTGTTCTGTTTTCGTTTTTCCTTTTTTATTTTATTTTTTTTTATGTTCTTGGTCT